GTGGGTCCCTCCATAGCATCGGGTAACCACACATGAAGGGGAAATTGTGCAGACTTAGCAACCGCACCGGCAAATAATAAAGCAGCACACAAAGTAACAAAGGAAAAATGAACTTCATTATTATAACTCAAGTTATTGAGTATTTCGAATAAATCCCGAAATTCAAAACTACCAGTTATCCAATAAAAACCTAAAATTCCTAATAATAACCCAAAATCGCCTACACGATTAGTTACAAATGCTTTTTGACAAGCATTTGCCGCAGAAGGTCGTGTAAACCAAAACCCTATTAATAGATAGGAACACATCCCAACTAATTCCCAAAAAAAATAAATTTGTATCAAATTTGAACTAGTAACTAATCCCAACATGGAAGTACTGAAAAAACTCATATAAGCAAAAAATCTCAAGTATCCTTGATCGTGAGCCATATAATTATCACTATAAATAAGAACCGTGATTCCCACAGTAGTAATTAACATTGACATAATAGAAGTAAGTGGATCGATCAGGCAGCCGAATTCTAAAGAAAAATCATTATCGAGTGTCCAAGACCATACATATTGGTGGATAGAACTGCTATTTATTTGCTGAATAGATAGATTAGTTGAAAAAATCATAACTATACTTAACAATAAAATACTTGTAAAAGACCACATACGACGAAGATTTTTTGTTGCTGTCGGAAAAAGAAGAAGCCCCACTCCTATTAACATAGGAACTGGAAGTGGAACGAAAGGTAAAATCCACCCATATTGATATGTTTGTTGCATAAAAAAATTTTAATTCGTAATTAATTGTTTCCGATTTATCGGATTTTACTTCTTTTGTTTTGAAAGGAGTCAATAAAAAAATGAAAATATGCACTAACTTAACCTAACTTAAATATAAAAATATAGAATTTTTAAATTTTTATTTCTTTTTACTTATTCTTTCTCTTTCTGAATTTCTTCTAAATATTTCAAATATTCAAATCAAGAAGTTCCAATAGGTCAAATCGTATGAAAGACAAAGATTAATTATGAGTCTCCTTCTACTTTGAAAATTCAAGTCAAATTTTGACAAGTTACTAAAAATATTCTTCTTTTTTTTTTAGAAAATTTTGATGAGATTTTACCATATCGTTGCGTTGATAGATAGTCCATTGTTTTCTAATTTTAGAAAAAAATTCTCTAGAAAAGCGCAAATTTTTTTTTGAACAATAGATGTCTTTCACATCCAGCTATACCAATGAGTAATCTCTTAATTTTTATTTAAATGGCAGTTCCAAAAAAACGTACTTCTGCATCAAAAAAGCGTATTCGTAAAAATTTTTGGAAAAGGAAAGGCTATTGGGCGGCGTTAAAAGCATTTTCTTTAGGTAAATCTCTTTCTACCGGGACTTCAAAAAGTTTTTTTGTGCGACAAACAAATAAAATCAAAAAATAAGTTATTAAGAAATAAAGTGGAAAACCTTAGAACAATCTAAATCGACCTGAATCAAAAATTGAACCCTTCCTTTTCAAAAAGAAAATTCCCAATTCCATTTCCTAGTGAATTAATCCATAGGAAATGGAATTCTTCTATTTACTTTGGCCGAATTCAAACAAAGTGTTTTTTTTGTTAAAAAAACACAAGATACTCTATTTTATTTTTAATATTTTTTCTTTCCAGGACAGGAGTCTTATTTTTCCCATCAACCTATTTGTACTATGAAAAAGATTTTCTTTTTTGTACAACTTTCTTACTTTTTTATTTTCTATAAATTCTTATATAGCCGATATATCTCTCGCCATCAATTCACGCAAAAACACTTAATGAAAATATTCTAGATAAATATGTGTGAATTTTTAATAATCTAAAATATTTTTTTGTTCATTGATAAAACTGATTTTTTGGTTGCACTTTTTAAAATCAAATAAATCAAAACGGTAAAAAAAAAATGTTTTTTTTGGGGAGGGCTTAATTCATAGTAAGACTGGCCGGTTTTAAAAGAGCTCAAGTGGAGAAGAGTCTAAAATCCACAATAAAACTAAAACCCTAAACTAAAAAAATGAACCTTCAAGTACATATTTGAACCAATTTTTATTCATCCATTTGAATCTTTCCTAGAAAATATTGTACCCAATTGAATTCTTAAATCTAGACGATTTATTAATAATAGGTTATTATGGGGTCAAGACAAGCCGCTATGGTGAAATTGGTAGACACGCTGCTCTTAGGAAGCAGTGCTAGAGCATCTCGGTTCGAGTCCGAGTAGCGGCATGGCATATCATCTCCTAAAAAAAAAATAAATAAAATAGATCCTATAATGAATAATAATGAATTCCATTTCCGATTTCGATTTTATTTTTATAATTAAGGAACTTTTTTTATGATATTTTCAACTTTAGAACATATATTAACTCATATTTCTTTTTCGACTGTTTCAATTCTAATTTCAATTCATTTAATAACCTTCTTTGTCGATGAAATCGTAAAACTATATGATTCATCCGAAAAGGGCATGATAATGATCTTTTTGTGTATAACAGGATTATTAATTTCTCGTTGGATTTATTCAAAACATTTTCCACTAAGTGATTTATATGAATCGTTAATCTTCCTTTCGTGGAGTTTTTCCTTTATTTATATCGTTCCATATTTCAAAAAAAATAAAAATCTTCTAAACACAATAATTAGTCCAAGTGCTCTTTTTTCCCAAGGCTTTGCTACCTCAGGTCTTTTAACTGAAATACACGAATCCACAATATTAGTACCCGCCCTTCAGTCCGAGTGGTTAATAATGCACGTAAGTATGATGATATTAGGATATGTGGCCCTTTTATGTGGATCATTATTATCAGTATCACTTCTAGTCATTACAGTTAGAAAAAAGAGAAGATTTTATTCGACGAATAATCGTTTATTAAATTTAAACGAGTCGTTTTTACTTGGTAAAGTCGAATACATGAATCAAGCAAAAGGAACAAATGTTTTACAAAAAACTTCTTTTTTTTCTCCAATAAATTATTATAAGTCACAATTGTTGAATCAATTGGATTATTGGAGTTATCGGGTTATTAGTCTAGGATTTCTCTTTTTAACGATAGGAATTCTTTCTGGAGCAGTATGGGCTAACGAAGCATGGGGATCCTATTGGAGTTGGGACCCAAAAGAAACTTGGGCCTTTATTACTTGGATCATATTTGCAATTTATTTACATACTCAAACAAGTATAAAATTGAAGGGTACAAATTCAGCAATTGTAGCCTTTATTGGATTTCTTATAATTTGGATCTGCTATTTTGGAGTAAATCTATTAGGAATAGGATTACATAGTTATGGTTCGTTTACATTAACATCTAATTAAATTCAAAAAAAAAAAAGGGGGTCTTACCAATAGGAATAGAAAAGCATGCAATGCATATCAGATAAAAAACTTTGTGTGAACTAGTGAAAGCCCCGCGAATCAAAGTCACGGGGCTCTCGCCAGTTCAAATTCATTTTTTTTTACTTAAGACAAGAGATGAAAAAGCCTTCTTTTTGTCATTGTACAACGAACCTTTTTGTAAATGATAAGATAGTTTTTTCATTTTGTTATCAACAAAAAAACTATCTATAAAAATAATTAGATAGGATAACTTCAACCTTTTCAACTGATAGTGAAAGAATGAAATCTGGGTACATACCAATACCGAGTACGGGTAAAAAAATAGAGATCGAAAGAAATAACTCTCGCGGCCCAGAATCAAAAAAATAAGAGTTTTGGCCGTTAAATATCTTGTATCCATAGAACATCTGGCGTAACATAGATAATAAATAAATAGGGGTTAATATCATTCCAATTGCCATTACAAAAGTAATTAGGATTTTTGTCATTAAAAGAAATTTTGGACTAGTAACTAATCCAAAAAATACTATTAATTCGGCAACAAAACCACTCATACCTGGTAATGCGAGGGAGGCCATCGAAAAACTACTGAACATCGTGAACATTTTTGGCATTGGGATAGCTATTCCACCCATTTCGTCAAGATAAAGAAGACGTATTCTATCATAAGTTGTTCCGGCCAAGAAAAAAAGTGCAGCACCGATAAATCCATGAGAGATTATTTGTAAAAGGGCTCCGTTGAGCCCCATATCTGTGATAGAACCAATTCCTATAATTATGAAACCCATATGAGATACAGAGGAATAGGCTATTCTTTTTTTTAAATTCCGTTGACCAAGAGATGTTGAAGCTGCATAAATTATTTGCATTGCGCCCACTATTATCAACCAAGGAGAAAATAGAGAATGAGCATGAGGAAATAATTCCATATTGATGCGAATTAATCCATAGGCTCCCATTTTTAATAAGATTCCGGCTAGAAGCATACAAGTACTATAATGCGCTTCTCCGTGGGTATCTGGTAACCATGTATGTAGGGGTATGATTGGTAATTTGACAGCAAAAGCAAGAAAAAACCCAATATAAAATAATATTTCCAAGGCCACAGGATAGGACTGATTAGCCAATATTTCAAAATTTAATGTTGGTGTAGTAGAACTATATAAACCGACGCCCAGAACTCCCATTAAAAGAAAAATAGAACCCCCTGCCGTGTACAAAATAAACTTTGTAGCCGAATACAGACGTTTTTTTCCTCCCCACATGGATACAAGTAGATAAACGGGAATTAATTCTAACTCCCACATGAGAAAAAAAAGTAAAAGATCTCGAGAAGAAAATAATCCTATTTGTCCACTGTACATTGCTAACATTAGGAAATGAAATAATCGAGAATCTCGAGTAACTGGCCAAGCCGCTAAAGTAGCTAAAGTAGTGATGAATCCCGTTAGTAAAATGGGTCCTATAGAGAGTCCATCTATTCCTAATCTCCAATGAAAATCCAAAAAAAGGATCCATTGATAATCCTCCATTAGTTGGATTAATGGGTCGTCTGATTGAAAATGATAACAGAATGCATAAGTCGTTAGAAGAAGCTCTAAGATACATATACATATAGTATACCAACGGATTACTCTATTTCCCCTATGTGGAAGAAAAAAAATTAAGCAACCTGCAAATATTGGCAAAACTGCAATTATTGTTAAACAGGGAAAATGGTTCGTGGTAAAGACAAGATACGCTTGGGCCAGAAAAACCCGTGCTCAATTTCATTTGATTTTGAGCACGGATTTTGTCGGTAAAAAAAAAGAAAATGAGTTCAAGTAGAGTTTTATCGAATGTATCAATAAGCTAGACCCATACTGCGAGTTGTTTCATGCCATAAATAAACCCGAACACTCAAAAAATCCGTTGGACACGCGGATTCACACCTCTTACAACCAACGCAGTCTTCGGTCCTTGGGGCAGAAGCGATTTGTTTAGCTTTACATCCATCCCAAGGTATCATTTCTAATACATCGGTGGGGCACGCACGGACACATTGGGTACATCCTATACATGTATCATAAATCTTTACTGAATGTGACATTGGATCTATACATTTTGAACGTCATAAAATTTCGGTCTAGTAAACTAACTTATAAATGAATCCTATAGTTAGATACTGGACGAATCAATGAGTGATCATAATCAATTTACTTCCGAATTTCTTTATGAAAAAGGACCAAAATACTTTGATTTCCTGTGTTTTTGCAACCACGATGATACCTTACCCGTCTCAAACCTATTAATTTGAACTTATTTATAAATATTCAAATTTTCAATGATACTATTTATTCAACAAGTTTGATTGGTTAATACGAGTTGATTTTCTGTTACGATAAATTGATGAAACAATAGCCGGTCCAATAGCTGCTTCAGCGGCTGCAATAGTTATAACAAAAATTGAAAAAATGTCTCCTCTTAATTGACGATTATCAAAAATATCAGAAAATGTTACAAAATTTATATTAACTGAATTTAAGAGAAGTTCAAGGCACATAAGGGCTCTAACCATATTTCGACTTGTGATCAATCCATAGATACCAACAGAAAATAAATAGGCACTCAAAACAAGTATATGTTCGAGCATCATTAATCAACTCCTTAGCAAGATCAATTTTGATTCGTTTTAATCTGAACAAAAATTCAATAGATTCGATTCTAACAAATATGAAACAAGGAAATAGATTGGTAATAGATCGATATAAAACTAAAGCCTTTCTATTCTATTTTTTAAACAGTAATTCAAATTAACGAATTATACCTTTTGTGTTAGTTAATTCTATTTGAATTAAATTACTTGTTTTGTTTAAAAGATTTCTTATTGACGAGCTATAGAAATAGCACCTATTAAAGCGACTAAAAGGATTATTGAAATGAGTTCAAATGGAAGAAAAAAATCCGTTGCTAAATGAATTCCAATTTGTTGACTATTACTTATCAAATCTTGTTCTAAAATCTGATTTGATTTTGTAGTCCAGCTGATCCCATACCAGGCCGTATCTGGAATAGTAGTAATTAGTGAAATAAAAAGACTTGTACAAATCATTGAAGTAACCCCATCCCCAACGGTCCAAAGATGAAAATCTTTGTAATATTCTGAACCATTCATAAACATCACAGCAAAAATTATTAAAACATTTATAGCTCCTACATAAATAAGGAGCTGCGCAGCAGCTACAAAATACGAGTTCGATAGAATATAGAATAAGGATATACAAAAAAGAACCAATCCCAATGAAAAGGCCGAATAAATTGGATTCGGAAGTAATACTACTGCCAGACTTCCTAATATAAGACCCGATCCTAGAAAGACTAAAAGAAAATCATGTATTGGTCCGGGTAAATCCATTTGATTTTATCAAAAAAATCGAAATATTTCATGTCTTTGTTGACCTGACCAGGAAAAAGAAGTTATCTTTTTTTTTTTTTTTATTTTAACATACTTCTTAATTTTAATTGAATTTAATTTGAATAAATGGGGATTATTTGGATTGATGTAAATACAGGACTACTTTGTATTTAGTTTCGAAAGCAAAGGTTAAAACTTTATCTTTATATGATTAAATCATTACATTATTCGAATAGAAACTCATTTTATTTTATTTTAAATGAAAATAAAGCCACGACCCTCACCAACCAACCGTTCTTTTATATTGACAAAGCAAAAACCTCATTCCTTTAACTCCAAAAAATTTCAAAAGCTATTTTTTTAATTTGTAAATGTTTTGTGAATCGGGAGTTTTATACATTGTTGAGTTGAGGTAAATTCGAAGAAATTGTTCTAATTGTGTAATCTTCAATTATTGATACCGGTAACCGGCCTAAAGAAATTTGATTATAATTCAATTCATGACGATTATAAGTAGAAAGCTCATATTCTTCCGACATTGATAAACAATTTGTTGGACAATATTCAACACAATTACCACAAAATATACAAATTCCAAAATCAATACTGTAATTAAGTAATCGTTTCTTTCGAATATCCGTTTGCAATTTCCAATCTACAACGGGTAGATCTATAGGACATACACGAACACATACTTCACAAGCAATGCATTTATCAAATTCAAAGTGGATTCGTCCTCGGAAACGTTCTGATGTAATCAATTTTTCGTAGGGGTATTGAATAGTTACAGGTAAACGATTCGCGTGGGACAAGGTAATCACGAAACCTTGACCAATGTACCTGGCAGCTCGTGTTGTTTGTTGACCGGAGTTCAAGAACCGAGTTAGCATAGGGAACATGTCGGAATATCTATAAATAATTTTACTCGTTTCTTTCTCTTGTTTGAGACATGTTATGAAGAATATAATATTGTATTCCTTTACAGTGAAAGAAGTTGGAACGAAGTCGTTAATAATAGATTACCTAAAGAAATAGGTAAAAGAAATTTCCATCCAAGATTTAATAGTTGGTCCATTCTCAGCCGTGGTAAAGTCCATCTTGTTGCAATAGAAATGAATAAGAACAAATAAGTTTTAGCCAGTGTAATAAAGACACCAATTATTGTTCCAAAAACTTTCCCTTTTTTATTTATGTCAAATAACTCAGGACCAAATAGGTTTGGGATAGAAAGATTCCACCCCCCCAAGTAAAGAACTGTTACAAATAATGAAGAAATTAGTAGATTTAGATACGAAGCAACATAAAATAAGCCAAATTTGATACCCGAATATTCGGTTTGATAACCAGCTACTAATTCTTCTTCTGCTTCTGGTAAATCAAAAGGCAATCTCTCACACTCGGCTAGAGAAGAAATTAGAAAAATGATAAACCCTATAGGTTGACGCCACAAATTCCATCCCCAAAAACCATATTTGGATTGTGTTTCAACTATATCAACTGTACTTAAACTGTTAGATAATCATAGTCGACAATAACATCACTGCTTTCATCGCTATTACAGAACCGTACATGAGATTTTCACCTCATACGGCTCCTCATAGGTCACAAATAAATCTAAGAACCTTTCAAAACATTATTTATCTTGATGTGTTTGTAGGATCTATAGAGAATAAAACTCTTATCCTAAGGCCTAGAATTAGACTAATGGAATTCTGTCTGCTAGATTTATAATAATAAGTGCTTCTGAATTGATCTCATATTTTAAGAATTTTCATTTTTCTTTGTTGATTAAAAACTTTATCCTTGAATGAAAAAATACTTTTTAGAGGAATATCGCATAGATATTTCAACTTTTCGTTTTCGATTACGAAAAAGAATTTAGGCATTACATAACAAGAATTTTTTTGTTCCTATTCTCCTTTCTCAGAAAAGAAGCATTATCCCCATTATCAAAAGTAAAAGATTTCTTCGTTTTGATAGTTATTTACTTAATCAGTGGACAGGAACATACTCTGGGTCGAAATCACGGGGAGTACTTCTTAAAAATTTCTACTAACTTAAAGCCCCAATTCGAATTATTTTTCTATAAAAAAAATCCTATTGGATAATTTTCAGAATCTCCATTACTAATCCTTTGTGTATCTTGGTCTTCCTAACCATCCACCTTTTTTTAATCTTTCATTAGGAAAATACATCTATGGTAATAGTATATAAAAAACCCATACAATTGATCATCTTTTAAACCCGCTTCAAGCCATGATGACTAATCAGCCATGGGGTAAACAGCCTTGACTGCTTATGTTTACTTTCACTTAATTCTTGCACATAGGAAATGAGATTTCATTCTTTTAACAGCAAATTAGTAAGCCGTTTTATTTCACTCATACAACTATCTGGTTTAATTCATCAACCCAACGATGAATAAAAAAATAGATATTCAAATCATTTGACTTTCTTGTTAGAAAGAAAAGAAATGGGGGAATTTTTATGTCTCACCGAATCACACGTAGAGATATTGATAATACACATAGAGTTAATGGTATTTCATAACTAATTGATTGAGCAGCAGCCCTTAATCCACCTAAAAAGGAATATTTATTATTTGATCCATATCCTGACATAAGCAATCCAACTGGAGCAAGACTTGAAATGGCGATCCATAAAAAAACACCAATACTAAGATCAGCTAGAATAAAACGATAGCTAAAAGGAATTATTGAATAACTTAGTAAAATGGATATGACTGCTATGGATGGACCAATACTGAATAAACGAGTATCTCCTCTAGATGGAAGAAGATTTTCTTTGAAAAGTAGTTTTGTGCCATCGGCTAAAGCTTGAAGAATTCCCAAAGGACCCGCGTATTCGGGTCCAATACGTTGCTGTATCCCTGCGGATATTTCTCTTTCTAACCAAACAATTACTAGAACACCCAGTGTGATTCCTAATACAAGAATTAAAATAGGGACAAGCATCCATATGATCCCATAAGTTTCTTTTAAGGATTCCAGTCTGGAAAAAGAATGGATAGCTTCTATTTCTGTTATATCAATTATCATTTCAACGATCAACTTCTCCCATAATGATATCTATACTACCTAGTATCGTCATAATATCAGCCAATTTCATTCTTTTAACTAACTGCGGAAGAATTTGCAAGTTGATAAACCCCGGCGGTCGGATTTTCCACCTCCAAGGAAAAACACTCTGATCTCCGATCAGAAAAATTCCCAATTCTCCTTTTGGTGCTTCGACTCTTACATAAAGTTCTTGCTTGGACAATTCAAAAGTAGGAGAAGGCTTTTTACTAATAAATCGATATTCAAAATCATTCCAGTCAGGGTCTTTTATTCTATCAAAGCGCCGGCTTTCTAAATTCTCATAGGGCCCCCCTGGAATTCCTTCCAAGGCTTGTTGGATTATTTTTATGGATTCTGTCATTTCACTGATTCGTACTAAATAACGAGCTAACGAATCCCCTTCTTTTTGCCATTGAATTTCCCAATCAAATTCGTCATAACACTCATAACGATCAACTTTACGAAGATCCCACTGTATTCCGGAAGCTCGTAGCATTGGCCCCGATAACCCCCAATTTAGTGCTTCTTCTCCGCCAATAATACCTACGCCTTCAACTCGTTCTAAAAAAATAGGATTTCGCGTAATAAGCTTTTGATATTCAGCAACCCCAGTTAAAAAATAATCGCAAAAATCCAAACATTTATCTATCCAGCCATAAGGTAGATCGGCAGCGACCCCTCCGATACGAAAATAATTATGCATCATGCGCATACCGGTAGCAGCTTCGAATAGGTCATATATCAATTCTCGTTCTCGAAAAATATAGAAAAAGGGGGTCTGTGCCCCAATATCTGCCATAAAAGGGCCAAGCCATAACAAATGAGAAGCGATACGACTCAACTCCAGCATAATAGCTCTAATATAGCTAGCCCTTTTAGGTACTTGAATATTGCCTAGCTGTTCAGGTCCATTTACGGTTATTGCTTCTGTAAACATGGTAGCTAAATAATCCCAACGTGTTACATAAGGCAAATATTGTATAATTGTTCGATTTTCCGCAATTTTCTCCATTCCTCTATGTAAATAACCCAATATAGGTTCACAGTCAATAACATCTTCACCATCGAGAGTAACGATCAGTCGAAGAACACCGTGCATTGATGGGTGGTGAGGCCCCATATTCACTATCATGAGGTCATTTCTTGTAATTGGTGTAATCATAAGTTTTTCTCGAGTCAGTCTTCCATGCATTTCTGAAAGTAAAAAGAAGTTCATTAAAATTTAAACGACTAAGCTCATCAAATCGTATCATGCTTCAAATTAACGAGTCTTTATTTCTCGAATATCCAACTCATTAATTAATTCTTTATAGCGTCCTCTACTTCTTTTTGACAAATAAGCTAGTAGTCGTTGACGTTTTCCCAAAATTTTTCGCAAACCTCTCTGAGATGAAAAGTCTTTTTTGTGCAATTCCAAATGTGAAGTAAGCCTCCTTATCTTAGTGGTGAAACTGAATACTTGAAATTCCACTGACCCTCTATTTTCTTCGTTTTCTTTTTGAGAAATAATCGAAATGACTGAATTTTTTACCATAAAAAATTCCCCTTTTTCCTTATACAGATATGGATTTTACCGATCAGTAATAATAATGCTATTAATTTCTATGCGATATATACAATAATTTAATCCAAATAACTCCTAATTTTCTGACTTCAAACCAATCACTAATCAATCGAATTTGAAATCCTATTTAGATAGGAATAAAAAAACGATTGGTACGTTTTCGCATCGAAGAATTTAGACCTAAAATACAGAAGCTTCTATTGATTTATTTCAAGATCTAATGGAGATATTATTCATAGTCACTTCATATTGGATACTAGAATGAGATGTGAGACAAGAAAAACACATGATCTGATCTGTATATTTGTTTACTTTCATATACCCTTATATTTATATTATAGGGTATATAGAAATATGATATAGGATATATAGAAAAAGTGTATTATTCACAAAATTTCAATCGCGGATACAGATATATTCTTAACATACTGAAACGACTGCCGTTATTGGTATCAAACCAATAACGATCCATACAAGCTAAATCTTCTAATCGATAATTAGGCCAAAGAAAGAGCTTTAATTTCATTAATTTATTTTTTTCTCTATCAAGATGGTTATTGTCGTGTGAAACTTGGCTGATGTTTGTTACGTTCTTTTCATTCCAAAATACTGGATTTCTATCTATAGAATTTTTATTCTTTGAACTGAAACAAATTAGAATTCTCACTTTTCTACGACGTTTAAACGATAAAATATTTTCCGGAACAAGTAAATCAAAATGCTTTTTGTCTCTATTTTCGGTTATTCTTTGATGTGGTAAAATAGTTTCATCAAAATTTTTCTTAGAAACATATCTTTGTTCTTGATATTTTTGATTAATTTGATGCTTACTCTTATGAAACAACGAAATACCTATGGTTTGGTACATAATAAATTGTCCATCTTTTTTGCCAGACAACCGGAGTGGTTCTACAATCAATACGCCTTTCTTCATCAATTCTGAGATAGTTAAATTCTTTTGAATCAACATTATATCCAAACTCATTTCTCTCTTTTGAATGGAGGATATAGTAATTTTTCTTGGATCTCTCAGTCTAAGCAGGAGACAATAGACCTTGGTATTATTGATCATTCTTTGATTCAAAGTTGCGTCCCATCTCAATTGAAAAAGCAAATAACGTTTCAGGAAGAAATCTAGTTCTGCTTCTGTATTGCTTTTGTATTGTTTTTTCTTTTTCCCCTTTATCATGTCCGAGCTTGCATAATTTTCTTCAATATCTTTTTGTTGTGAGAGAACGGATTCGCGATCTCCTTGGCTTATGGGTTCTTTTTCTTCTTCAGTTCGATGCTTTTTATTCGATGCTATCAACAAATTTATCTTTTTCTTTTCATTAATTTTTTTATTTTTACTACTTAAATTTAAAAGAAGTAATTTGCTTGGTATAAACCAAGGTTTCATTTTATATGCCTTATAAAGTAACACAAATTCTGGGAAGAGCCAAAATTCTAGATTCGATATAGGGCGCTTTAGCATTTTTTCATTCATTCCCATCCAATCAAGAAACCCTTTGTAGGAGTTTAGTGAATTGGTTTCTGGAATCATAAGATAAAAAAGATCTTTTTTAGAAATTATTTCAGAGTTGTTAGTACGAATTTGAGCATTTTGATTCCTATTGGTATCAATTTTGATCCAGGCCTCAATATCGACTTTTTGTCTAAGATAAAAATTGAAAATTTTCCAATCAAAATATTTTCTATCAGCCGGTTTTTCCATACGTGGAATATCAACCTGCCCTAGATCGTTTGGAATAGGGATGTTCCTCCATATATCAAAAAGGGCTTTTTTAGCCCTGTTATAAGTATAAGAAATTTCTTGGTTCTTATTGGGAGGTCTATAAAAAAAGCATTCCGTTTTATTTTCATAATTAATAAATTTATATGATAAAAGATTATATCTATAGGATTTTCGAAAATTCTCTTTTTCATTAGATAATAAATCTACTTCAGATTTTTTTTTGGAACCAACTAATAGGTCTTTTTCATATGAATGCCGCTTGTTTAAATTTTCCTTTTGAGCTATACAACGCTGGCGAACTCTATTTCGCCGCTTTTCTGGTATTAATATAGACCATCTGATCTGAGATAAATGGTATTGAAAATGCCCCTTTAACCAATTTTTCCATTGATTCGTTTCATAGCCCGGAAGTTTCTTATTTGCTAATTTCGAATTAGCCATTCCTTGTCTTTCAAAAGAATCCTTTATTTTAGGCTTAAGAAAGGGGAGTATTTTTTGATATTGAACAACAGATCTTACCGAGTTACTAATTTTTATTTCTGATAATTTGTAAAATACATAGGCTTGTGACATGTAGGATAAGTCATAAAAAATACGTGAATTTTCTTTAATATTACTAATCTTATCAAGTGGCTTTTTTATAGTCGAAATAAAAGAAATCGGAGTTTTCTTTTTTGTATTAATTTTGGCTTGTTTTCTTTCATTATTGTAAATCGATTTATCAATAATTTTTTTCGTTAATTTAAGAAAAAGTTCTGTATTTATTCTGGGAATATTAATGATAGAGAAAAATATATCTGTGTAGATTTTTTCAATGAAAATTTTTAAAAAGGAAGGTAATTTACAGATTAATCGAGCATTTCTTCTTTTTACTATTTGCCATTTTTCAAATCTTCTAGCATTATAACTTGTTTTCTTAGGACTAAGATTATTTATTCTTGGAGTTACTTTTTTTTTCTCTTTTGAGATTCTTTCTATTTGATTTCGGATTGTACTTGTTCTATCAGTGAGATCCTTCGTTTTTTTTTCTGTCAATAGAGAATTTGTCCAACCCGAAGATGCAATTTGACTAAATGATTCGTGAATTATCTGATTGCTTATCATGGAATCTTTTTCATCTTTAAGTTCGCTCGATTTATAGACTTCTACTTCTCTTAATCTAAACAATAGAATTGGATTTACTTTTGAAAATTCTTTTGTTATATTTTTTATAAAAAAAACACCTCCGAGAACCCATTTTTTGATTTCTTTTGAAACGTTTCGAAGTAATTTTGTTTTTTCTTTGAAAACTGTTAGAACTCGAAAATACTTCTTTTTACGTTTTGCAATTAGTTTTTTTACTTCCTTTAAAACGGGTTTAAAAAAAGAAGGACGTTTTCGGGGCGCACCAAAAGGAAGTTCCGCTTCCATTCCCCAAATTGTTAAAAAACAAAAATCATCTTTTTCTTTTTTCTTTTTCATTAGATCTTTCTGAGAGGGTCGTAGTTTTGATTTGCGCCAAGGTTTCAGACAGAAAGGAAACAATATTTTTATCTGAATGCCGTCTGTCAACCAATTTTTTGGAAATTCTGTTTCGGATAATGGAACACCATTATAGGTACATTTAAGATGTATCTCTCTATTCCATTCCTGGAAATCCTCAGCCCATTCAGGAAGTTGGAATAGGAGTATACGGCCAATATTTTTTGTAATTATTAATAAAGGTAATAGAATACTTTTTCTAAAAATAGATTGAGTTATTAACATACAACCTCTTATTACTTGCGCAAGTGGAATGCTATCCCAAGCCTCTGCTATCTCTATTCGCACTTTTTCTTTTCTTTTGTTCTTTTCTTTTTTTTCTTCTCTTTTTGTTTGTTCTTTTGTATACTCTAC